TACGCTTTCAACCACTCGGCCATCTCTCCTACATAATGATTATGACCCCAAAACCGAAAATAGAGTGAATAATGAATCATTCATATTAGATGATTGGGTAGGTACAACCAATCAATTCTAACTAGAAAGCGATAAAAATAGAAAATTTTTCATCATAGTAAAAGCAGGATCTTTCCTTATAGGCTGGGGGAATAAAGATAAAATTGTTTTCTTACAAAAACTGTTAAAAAAATTCTATTCATGTTTGCAAAAACAATGTTCTCTTCTTTTTCTGATTATCTATTTATACTATACCTTATACTATACCGACCGGATTAAATCAATAAATTATAAATTCTAATGAATTGACTGAGCGAGGGGTCTATATTTTATGGTTAATGGATATCTTTAGATCATGATTCTATTTAGACTATGATTCCATATCAGAAGAATTCTCAAATTGCTTTATAGGCCAGTTTTAGAGTAAAAAAAAAAAAATCCTTATCCTATCTATCTATTCTATTAAAAATAGAAATCGATAAACAATTTTTTTATATTTCTAGTTGATTGTATAGTGTATACCCGTAAATACACAACACAAAAAAATAGGCAGTTGTTCTATTTTCATCATAGAATGATTCTTTTTATTCTTTGTATCATAATTCAATCAACTGAGGTTATTCTAAGCTGTAACTTCAATCAAATAAGAATAGTTTCTTTCGTTGGTAGACTATTCCAGTAAGATGGAATCGAATCCGGTTCCCATATTTATTTCTTAGTTCTTATCAATTCTTGTAATGTAAATTTGAATATTGAATTTTTTAATATTGAATAGACGGACCATTTTTTTTTTATGATTAATGAATATGTTTTTATGTTATTTCGTACTGTAGAATTCTTTTCCTTGTGGGATCATTTTCCCGCGAGAAGTAATGAGAATAATGATAGAATGGATTGCTACCTATGTCTAGATCGCGGATAAATGGAAATTTTATTGATAAAACCTTTTCGATTGTAGCCAATATCTTATTACGAATAATTCCGACAACTTCAGGAGAAAAAGAGGCATTTACCTATTACAGAGATGGTGCGATTTGATTTTTTTTTTTATTACTCTCAGTCTTACGAGAAATACACATGATTCGTGATCGGGAAAAAAGAAAATAAAAAAATCTACGCTTGTTGAAGGTAAAGTTTGGAAATAGAACAATTCCTTCTGTCGTGTATCCTCGATTAATGCGGCCTCAGATGCTATGTTTCAATTCTCGATTCTAGTATTGAGCGAAAGGTTATACCTATGTTTCGGTATTACAGGTCAATCCTAGTCCACGAATACTAATAGGCAGCAGAGGGGAAGAAGCACTACACCTAGGAATCAACAACACAAAAACTTTGTTATAAACGATCCCTTTCTTTAGCAGGCTTGGGACTAAAAAAATGGTTGGGACAACAAACATCCATCTCGTTTGTATTTTGGATACCCGTATAACCATCGAAGGCTGTTGAAGTGACTAATTTCTGTAAATTGGGAAGCGTTGAGAACAACGAAATTGTTGGAGTTATCATTTCTCTCTAGTACCAATACGTTGTATGTTTGATGTTAAGAAAAGATCTCTTGCAGGAAGGTTGGCTAGAGATTTCTTGTAAAAACACTAGCCCTACTCAGTTTATAATGAGAAGATTTTCGTCTTCTTTATCATTTTATCATTATGCACATAAGGGAGGAGCCGTATGAGATGAAAATCTCATGTACGGTTCTGTAACGGAGATTCTTTGAATAGAATGACGACCGTAACGGATGTCAGCTCAATCCGAAGGAAATTATGCGGAAGCTTTACATAATTATTATGAAGCGATGCGACTAGAAATTGATCCTTATGACCGAAGTTATATACTCTATAACATAGGACTTATCCACACAAGTAACGGAGAACACACGAAAGCTTTGGAATATTATTTTCGAGCGCTCGAACGAAACCCATTCTTACCACAAGCTTTTAATAATATGGCTGTGATCTGTCATTACGTGCGACTATCTCCACTATAGAAAGAAAAAAGTAAAGAAAGATCAAATTCGCTAGTAAATACTAGAAAAAAGGGCTTTCTACATATGCATCGTCTAAAACAACGATTTTTATCAGCTGTAGAAAAGAAAGAAACTTCATAGAAGTTGAAATATGAAGAAATAGATATGCCTATCTATTTTATTCTATGGGTAAAGGATCTAATTGATAGAGTAAGCACCGTAAAGATCAATTAGCGAGGTTTTGGCCGATACAATAAGAACTGCTTACTTATGTCATGATGTGAGACAAACGTTAGGAATCTACTTATGTAATAGAGTCGATCCACTAAGGTATTGAGCAGCGGTGTAGGATCAGATCCCAAAGATAGTAAGTCTTTCCTTTCGAAAGTCTTTTTCAAAAATTCTATATCTATATATATTTTCTATATCTATATATATTATATAATATAAATTTATATATGATATGAAACTGAGATAGTTACCTTTCAGAAAATT